GAGGAGACAGAAATCCTTGTTAGCATCCAACCCAAGACGAATGAACTTGGCCTTGTGTAGGTTGAGATTCCTGGGGCGGTTCTCTCATTTTAGGTTCAGGTTTTCTTTGGGTCGCTTATTCACAAACAAAGAATCGAAGAATCAACTCAACCAAGAACTCTCCTTTCGTTCGTCTGGTTGCCTCAAAAGTTTTCAGCTGGATAGCCGCGAATGGGCAGAAGCAAGACAAGACTCCCTTTACCAGTTCTAAGGCCTACGAAGGGATGGAGCAATTTCCCTGGGAAGGTCAAGCCCATTACCAAAGCCCCACCCATCCACCATAATGGACGCCAACACCATTTCAGAATGATAATGAAAAGAAAAAAAGTGAGTACCCTACTTAACTTATAATAAGGGGAGTAGGGAGGGAGAACGGAAGACCAAAGAGCCCCAACTCATATCGTACCAAGAACTTGCCATTGACCTAATAAAGCGCTTTAGGGAGATCACCTTCGCCCATGTTCCGAGAATCTACAATCGCTTGGCTGACTCGCTAGCCCTTATGGAATGAATACTCAGCCCCTCTAGTACACATGCTAGTACACCGAAGCACAGAGTCGCTTGTCATCGAGAGATTGGGCATCCCAGCCACAGAGAGTCCTTCCGTCGAACGGGACTCATTCATCTTCTTGGATGAAGACTATTGAGAGTTGGAACATGATGAACTATCACCAGTCAAGACGAGGCCGTTAAGGTCGAGGACGATGGGAACCATGCTATTCTGATTTCTACAATTACCTCAAGAACGGGTTCATACCAGAGTACACCACTCGTGGTCAGAGGAGAGCCCGGAGGGAACTTGCCCGACGATTTGTGATCTTGGGAGATGTCCTTTACAAAAGGTCCTTCAAGGGGTACTTGCCCTTCCTTACTTAATAGGAAGAAGGAGCGCACATTCTTTGAACAAGCTCATTCAAATGAGTGCGGAGGACACGTCAACAGCCAAATGCTTGCCAAGAAAATCATGAGGCAAGGCCCCCTCCCCCTATTAAAAGCAGGGTGTCAAGAGATGTCAGAAATGTCCACTCCTTTGATGGAATTTTCTTTCAAAATGCTGCATCATGTAGAATGGCGGGTCCATCGTCTATCCCCAAGGTCTTTGCCGAATGAAAAAAGCGTACCTTCGAAGGCATGATTGCTGCGATCAGGAGCTGCTTAACATCATTGAGAACAGGAGATCAGAAGATTTTTTTGAGGATAAAGTAAAAAGTAAACCAACACTGGGATCTGATCATAGCTGCAGTGAAGTGTTGGGATGCAAAGGCGGCGGTTTTTAGATTTGGCAAAGATGAGATGTGTCCTACACTTGAAGAAGTACAATCGAATTTTTGAGATATCCCGAAATGTCCTTTTTGTACCTAGAGAAGGACGACCTCGAGAGAGCAGACGACCAGTAGAGTAGGTACTCCATATCGTTCCTGCTGCGTAGGTATAAGGTAATTCACAGTGCTAGAAATACGGAAGTCGGCCCTCGCCCTTCTCTTCTCTACTCTAATAGGGTGCAGTGCTATCTATAGAACGGGAATGCTCATCCTCTCTTAATTTATGGATTTCGAGTCGAGAATAGAGCTGTGGCAAGCAATATAGATCGCCCAGTCTAACTCTTAAGTCGGAGTAGGAATGCCCAAAAAAAGAGGTTTCTAAAGAAGGAAGGATCCTGGGGTTGAATAACCTCATATAGCACTTCTCAAAAAAGGGTCCCCTACTCAATTTTTTCCTAAAGCCATCGTCATTTTAGAAATCACTAAAGTAGCTGTGGGACTCTCGCTAGTATTTTACTTCCAGTACCGATGATGGCTCCTCATCCGAGGCCTGTCAAGAAAAAGCCACTACTTCGATTGCCTTTGCGCTAACTGAGCTAACAGTTGGGGATGACATAGCAATAGCTGCTCCTAGTCCCACACCAAGGGGAAAGAGAAAAGAGAGAAGACCTATTACTCTTTTTGTTTCCAGCCAACCGACCGTGAACAGGGTGAGTAGGGAGCAAAGAGCGCGAGGAGTGGGCAAACAATCATTCCCTAGGAGCTTCTATATCCTATTCCTATTAAAGCGAAACCGCTCTTAGCTGGATGGGGTACTCTTTCTTTCAACTCTATCGATTCCCTTCTTCTCCATAAGCTACCAATCCAGCATTATATAGAAAGGAAAGAGTGTATAGTCAATAGAGTCAAATCCGGTATTCTACGATCGGGAATTATTAAGAGTATGAAAGGGGCGAAGCGGCTTCAGATAAGGAATAGAAAGAAATGCAGAATATAGGTTGCTTAGGGCCCGGCCCGGCAGAGGCCGCTCAAGAGCTAACTCGGATAAGCTACCTTAATTAAGAAACTGTCTTTCAGTGATCATCGACTATGGGAAGGAGAACATTTCCTATTTAAGAGATTTTGCGGTGAGGCCAACCATCTTTTCATGATTCGGCGCATTTAGCATCGTAGAATAGAGAATTTTTAATAGTTACCGCCCCTTGGGTCCACTACTAAGAATGGATCCTTCTGAAGCCATACCAATAGGTCATACTATCTAGCATAAAAGGAGAAGAAATGAAAGGATTCGTAGGAATTTTTTCAATAGTAAAGATATCCCACGAGGAGGATTCAATTCATCTTTCAACAGCATTTCCGACATTCAACTTGCGGAATAAACGCAGGACAGACAGATATTGAATTAACGGAAAGGAAATTTATTAACTTAAAAAAATGAAGGGAGCAGGAAATTCAAGTTCAGTTTCTGCCAGTGTAGGCTTGCTTCGCTCTATCTCCCGTAAGCTCGTGACGCTTAACGCCCAGTCATTACGATGGGACTCGTTGGTGACTGCTCTCATTTATCAGTGACTAAACAACTGAAACCTACTAACCTCTAGTGACTAACCGCAACCATTTACGAGCCTCCCTATCCTTTTTTTCCGGCTTTAAAGGATTTTTATCAAACCAAGCTGGTGATTCAAGCGCAGCGCATCCCATGCCTCCACTAGTAAACCTCTCCCCTCTATCGCTGCCTATCTAAGTTAAGGCTTTAACGGCGCTTCCATCTCTATGGGTTAGGCGGGCACATCCTCGCGGAGGCCCACTAAACCACATACGTATGGCGTCTTTACGGAACATGGCTCTGCACTAAGCGGGCCTCAAGACAGCACACCGCATCATGTCTCTTGAGCAAGTCCCCTGTCGGATTTCTACGAGCAGGATACAGATCACTATTGGCAGAGTGCCACTCCACGGCTTTCCCTTTTTCGGGCTGCTCTTCAAGCCTTCGAGTGCCGATCTTCGCTTGGGCCGGCTCCGAGGCTCTACCCTGGCTTTTCATTGGTTTCTCCCGGGGGCCTTTATCGTATCGCGCGCGCATCTTCAAGCAATCGGCGGGGGAGGCGCCGAATACATAGACGAGGCGGTCCCGGGAATGAAATTCGTGCTCTGGAACTCCTTAACTTAACTTCGGTTGAACAAAAAAGGAAAAATCTTGTGAAACCGTAGCGTAGGCGAAACCTGGCAGCCCGCCCAGAGTTTGACCTTCTCCGGTCCTGGAAGGAAGCCCTACTTTCCTTCCTTCCCCCAGCAGGCAACAACACTGGGAGGAAGACGATCAGGATCTCACCTATGGCAGCTGTTGGAACAAACTCCGAATCCAAGAGGCCTAGAAAAAAAGGAAACTCACCACTCACTGGTGAAAGAGGAGAGAGAAAGGACAATAAAACAATAAAAAAGGCTTTATCCCAGGATTACTCACTAGAAGCTAACTTACTTCTTTGCCTTGGACCTAAAACCCCAACTTCAACAGGTACTAAACTTTCCACTGCAACTTCATCCACTTTTCCTCAAAGAGGGAATAATACTTGAAATGAATGGAATCCAACTATATAGCCTCCCTTACACAGACTCCGAGATTGCTAATCCTTCTTCTGAGCCTGGAGCAAATAAAATAGCTTTGAAACTTGCTTTCCAAAACAGGCTTTTCAAAACCTGCTGGCTTGATAATGGTACAGCCAAGAAAAAAGCATGCTTCGGAGAGGGATGGAATAACGAGACTTCCAAGGAGAAGGCACTTGAATTGGCTCGCAGGAAAGAGGCCGGGATGAAACAGAATGAAGTCTCACTCGCTCTCAGGCAGAAGCACTAGGAGCTATGGAATTAGGGGGGCAACTACTTAGACTTCTATTGGGTGGTCTAGGAGGACAGGCACTAGATCTAGATGATGGGCTTAGCTTAATACTTAAACTGGATCAGTGTTAACTTACATAGAACTCGATGGGAAAGAAATGGATCTATATTTTTAAGGACACTCTCGCCTGAAAGGGAGCTACATCGGCTTACCATTGTCCGAAAGAAGGAAGGGCCCCCTACTCCCACAATTGGGACAACAACTTACACGGATACTGGTACAAATGCTGGTACTTTTTATGCTGGAGACTACCCATAGCATAGGCAAAGAAACCTATCGCTTATGTTGCCCAAATACCAAGGAGATAGTTAGAGCTTATCGTTAGCCCTACTTATCTATAGGGAAGAAGGATATCTATTACCAGAAGAGCTTAAAATCCACATTCTCTATCCCGCCGCCTACGCTTAGGAGCACTTCTAAAAAGACTGATATTGATATTGGGCGAGGGGAGGGACTTATACAACTAAGGATACTTATGCGGATACGAGTGAGAATGCTACATAGGAGAATCCATCCTATCCTACTAAAAAGTAAAGGGTAAAGGGACTCGCCACTGGCTTACGCTATCACAAGTAAAGCTCTAACATGCTTACATAAAGCCCTAGGAAGGGAAGCGAGAAAGACTGGAAATCAAGAGTAGGCTAAGCTCTCAACCTAACCCGAGTTATTTCACCCCTTGGATTAGGCACTTTCACTATATGGGGGCTTAGATTTATACCGATACTATATATATTACCCTCTTTGAAGGAGGCTCCTACTAGCTGCACTGTAAAGGGGACTGCTTCTGCTTGAAAGGCTAAAAATTTGAGTGACTACGCTTGACCTTTTTGCTTATCAATACCTAAAGCTAAAGATTGCTGGAAAAGAAAAAATAGATTACCTTACGTTAGAGAATTCTCTTGTTGAAACCAATAGCTTATCTGCTTTCTTACTTGCTGACTTACGACTTAATGGATGAAATAACTCGGATTTCAAAAAAGGCTCGGGATCTTATAACTCCATTGTTAAGCGGAGGGATGTTCTAACTCTGTCTATTTGAAATAGATTTTAGTGTCTTATTACTACGTTTCATATTAAAAATAGAAGATAGATCTAATAGTTCGAGGTTGAGAAACTACTAGCCAAAGCTTTTTGTCTATCCTTTGCCTGATGGCTTTCCTCAAATAAAGGTCTTTCTACTGGCTAGCCTTAGGATTTGATGGACATTCAAAAAGAGAGGGATGCAAAGATAGGGATTCAGATGAAATAGCAAAGCAAAGAGAATTCGAAGAGAGGAATTTACTTGGGCTTACGACATGGTTGTTTTCCCTTGGAGGGCTATATCTTTCTTCCATGGTAGGGCTCTAGGGGCAGGGCATCTGTGAATGAATCCTTTGACTTTCCCTCCTACAATGGGAAGGGACTACTCATATGGCTCACACGGGGACAATAGATAGAGGTTTTTATGAGAGCAATAAACCTTGAACTCTTTAAGACCCTTAGATGGAATCACAATCTCTGCTGTTCGCTAGGAGAAAAGCTATCCAAGAGAGTTCTATAAGTCCCGGTATGCTACTTACGCTCGTTTAGTCTTTCTCCAGAAGATTCAAATATAGCTGCTTTTTTCAAAGCAGGTCTTAGCACTGCAACTAGATCCAAGGCTGCAACTCCATCTGGTAAGGGGACTGCTGCAACGAGAACTTAAACTCAAAATGAATTTCATCCCCCGATAATCTGCTATCTCTAGCTTCCTTTCCTCCTTCTTCCTTGTATGATCCTGATGGCTTGACAGAGTCAGGGACTAATGGGACTGGGACTGAGAATGGTAATCTAGAAAGTGTTACCTCGGGGACTGCAACCTTTAACACTCAAACTGCAGGCTCGGCTTACCTTTATTCTGCAACTGAAATTTGATTGGGGACTGAGACTGCTACAAGAGGAATGCCCCTACCATGGCAAGCCCTATAACCTGGTTTTCAGCAGATCTAGAAGATCCTGCCCCTCTTTCAACAAACTTGCTTGCTATCCCAGCGCGTCTATCCTTAGTTTTCGTGTCCAGCTTGCTTGCGCATCTTGTCTTTGGCACTCATCCTGGGCTTGGGCTAACTGTCTTGTCTCATCTAACTAGCTTGATAATAAACGTAGATAACGAACTTATCTCCTAGAATAGGTTTTCATTAAAGGCCAATGATAGAATGAAATCAAGCACTAGTGGAATGCTGAAAGGACAACTTAATCTTTGCATTGCAGCTTGATGAGTCAGTGACTTATTAATCTATATCTATTGTTTGAATCAACTCAAAAAAAGATAGCCAGCCTACCAGAGAAAGGAGTAGTCTAGTATGGAGAAAGATTCCTAGTAATCCTTATTAGTTATATGCCATTACTAGTTTTCTAGTAACTAGGATAAAATTTACATACCAAGACTCACTTGGTTGGGTACTTCATTTCCTTTCTTTTGCTTGAAGAGAGTGCTAACAGGCCTTATCGAAAATCTCTCCTATATCCCCTCAGTCTCTCAAGAACTGGCCTACACTTTCTATATAGTGCATTTAACAACCAACATAGGACTGAACATAAGAGCAAAAAGACATAAGTAAATAAATATTATCGGAAAGATCCACTGCCATCCCTAACTCACTTGCTGTCCTAACTGTAATAACGAAGATCACTTCCAGACCTGAACTTCACTACTACTGCTACTGGCTCGCTGGCAAGAAGAGTCAATAGATAGAGATTGACGGAATAGGCATGACCTCACTTGCTTAAAGGCCTAATGCAGAAAGAAAGTCCCCGGTGACACCAACCATGGTCCCTGGATGCGTTTAGACACTTCCTTTAGCTGCTCCCAAAGACATCTCCTCTCAGATATAAGGTTTGAGGCCTTTTATCTCGTCCAAGGCAGACAAAAATGTTTATCAATTCTTTTGTCCCAGCAGCTACAAGATAAAGCCTGATCAGATCTCTGTATCTCATAGTTATATTCCAGATCAGCCAAATTCTGCCGTTCCCGGCTTCATTCTCCACAGTAATGGCTTTACTACAATCCTTTCCCAAGCATCTGGTAATTCTGGCCGCCTTTCCACTCCTCACTTTGGTTTCCACCAAGCCAATCAAATCTGCCTCTTGTGCTCTTATATAATCTTTGACCTCTCTCTGCTTCTCGACTTTACCGATCTTTCTGACATTCCATATAAGGACCTTCATGTGGAACTATTGTTGTTTTTACATTCCCCTCGCACCTTAGCGCTGCCTCTGGTTTTTCGTCTTGTGCAGCCCTTATTTGTCTTTTGTTCTTTGGCCTTGACTTTCCCCCTCCCCCCTCTTTCTTAGAATTCAACATCTCTGATATGTTCTGCATTTTGTTCGCCCACTCTTCATTCAGGGTGATTCGAACCAGGGGAGGATCTTCCACCTTTAATTTAAGGTCATAGCACCAGTACCTGAACGCTTACTCTTACTGCTCTTCTCAGGTTCACCTCTTTTCTTAGGATTGGCTGCCCTGAGGGCGTTAAGCTTTGAAGTCATTTTTTTATCACAGAACAAGTCCCCCTCAGTCACTGCCATAGTTGACCCAGTATCAACCCTCTCTTCCAGATCCCCGCTCTGACTTTGATCGACTTACCCGCACAGCGCCTTTTTTGAGAGAAGAGATCAAGGAGCTAAGTGACTCTCGAAAGTCTCTTTTGTATCGCGTCAAGAGAAATGACATAGATAAGATCATTGCTTAAATAGTTTCATTGTCGAATTGATCTCGGAATTTGATCCCAATAGTAGCAGCTGCCCAAAGGTGCTTTATGAAAGCCGGTCCACAGCAGTGAAAGTACGATTGATTCCGTCGATCGAACGAAAACCGCTTCTTGCTTTTTTTTTCCTCTCCGGCTTAACTACTCTGCTTGCTTAACACAAGTCTTATTTAACCTTCACTACCCAGCAAGCTCCGGGGCTCGAAGGCAAGAAGGAACGGATTGAGCTGCGCGAAAGCCGTTGCGCTAACGAGCAAGAAAGGGGATGCGCGTTAGCGCTCTTTTTTGATTGCAGGGCCTTTAAATAAGTAAATAAGATATATAGGGCTTTTCTCGCTTGTTTGAGACCATATAAGGCTTTCTTCAATCGGCAAACAAGGGATGGACCGGAAGTCTGATAGGGCTTTAAGAGAGAGGGACTCCAGCGGTAAGAAAAGTCACTCAGCGAATCGGTGGATCACACACTTGGAGACAGGGACAGGGGCATGCTTGACTCTTTAGAAAGTGTTGAAAGAGTGAAGTCTGGGGACAACGGTAAACGTGAGGAATGGGACCTCCAAACCGCCCTACTAAAGAAGTTCGCAAGCAAGGGACATGCCGAACACCTACCTTTCCAACTAAGTCCAAGGCGAGAACCCTTTACGATGCGTTCCGTCGTCAGCAAGCAGTGGCCGACAAGGCCCTTTTCCCTAAATATCTTGGGAAGCGAAGAGGACAGGTTTTAAACTCATTCGGTAAGATTCTCCTGAAGGTAGGCATTTACCCAAGGCACTGATATTCTGAGTCTCTCATCTCAATTACACGTGTTTTAGGGAGTTGAACGTCTTATTCTTATGAGTGGCCTATGTGAATATGAGCCAGGAGCAAGGATTCCGGAAAGTCAAATTCGATATTGCAAGTGCAAGTCGACGTTTTTGATATGAAAGTCAAAGTGGAGTGAAAGCCGGCCCTAAGCAGGATCCAAAGACGTTTAAGTCCAGTTCCAATCTGGATATAAAAGTAAAGTTCAATCGTCGAAAGTGATATCTCTTTTAGTCCAGTCTTCTTTTCTCTTTTGAGTCAGGCTGTCGTAAGACAGGAAATCGGGTTTTCTGAATATCTCTCTTCCGGCCTATCTATTAAGAAAAGTTAGTTCGAGATCGAAACTGGACCTGAGAGAGACTAGACTTCTAGTAACAGTAGGTGCGCCTTCAGTTGAGGAGAGCTGTTCACAAGCAGTGGTTATGAGCTCTTTCTTGTTTGTTCCGGTTAATAAAAGGTAATTCCTTCAGTTGCACTAGTGGATTGAATAACCCTTTTTTAGTGCCAACAAAGTGCATGTGTTGTTGGTTAATAAAATAAAAAAACATTTCGATAGGCTGGAGGACTGATTCTATAAGTAGGACAAAGGCCTTAAAAGAGAAATGAAAGGAATTTTTTAGCATTTTTTCACTTATCCAAGGTAGTTTATTTGCTTACTTGTTAGAGTAAGGGGAGGGATTTCTGTTTTTTGAGGGCAAGCAGCTTTCATTTTATTAAAATTAATGGTAGGGCTTTAAGAGTAGGTGGTTCGTATCTTTCTATGACCCCCAGAATAATAAGTAGGAGGATAGGCAGAGCAAGAGCTCTTGAAGTCTACCCGGGCGCGCTTCTTAATTCATCCATTTAGGCCCGACTAGGAACACGTGGATCCAGGGAACCCGGCTCGGGAACAGCTTATTACTAGTAGGAGCTAATCACAGTAAGAGAGTCCAATCTCTGAAATAGAGCTTAGGCTCTCCATAGTAAGTTAGTAGAAGGCTTAGGTTATGACTTGATCCAATAGAGTCTGAACACCTTTATATCTAAAATCAATGGTGCTCGATGAAAGGATCCAGATTCCACACTATGCTGTGGGCTGGGGAGAGAGCTGCTCTGCGAAGCTGGGCGTTCAGTGTTCTTTATGGAGGAACCATACTAGAAAGAGAATAGAAAGGGCTTCAAAAAAAGAGCGAGGGAGTGACCTTAACGGCCTTAGTCTATATGTTGCTCGTGAGCCGCCAAGTACCAGTCTCGCAACAGTATTGGCGCAAAAGGATTGGTCCTTCACTTGCTCATCGTTCGCGAGTCGAACTTGTTCTCTTGCCGCGCCTTTCACTCACTCGCTTGAGTCGGACTCAATCACTCTTTTTGTTTTGTTTGGAGAATCATTCGTTCTTCACTCTCTTGCTCGCAGGGGAGCGCTGCAACAAAGGTGCATATTATCATATAGAAAAAGAGGCGAAGCGTAGCGATTCGTACTACCGGAAAAGTTTCGCTAACCGGCAGGCAATAGAATCAGCCGATAGGCGCAAGCAAGCGTAGCGAATCACATAGATAAGCCCATACCTACCAGCGCGCGGATAGATAGGGCGGGCGAAGCGCGAAGGGGATGGATGTCTGAGCGGTTGAAAGAGTCGGTCTTGAAAACCGAAGTATTGATAGAAATACCGGGGGTTCGAATCCCTCTCCATCCGCGGCGAGGCCGCTAAGGGTTCTCTCTTGCAGATAAGAACGAATCGGATCGACTCGACTGATATGATAGATGGAATGGTAGTTTGTGTTATGATTTAGTTAGAACCTTGTCTCCCTTTCGTTATCTTCCGCTCTCCTTGTATAGGTTGGGAAAGGGCCGGGTGGATTACCTTTGGGAGCTAAGTCGAAGATCTCGGTGGTCTTGTGAGTGGTTGATAAACTGCGATTGCAGTTTTCTTTAGGAAGTCCCATAGCTGTGAGACGACAAAGAAAACGGTGGATACTTTTCCACTAGTTGGGTAGAAGGTGACGACCCTAATGAATCGACTATGAAGGTGGCTGTTAGCTACATCAGCGCTCAAATTCCTTCATCGTTATTGCCCTGGCTTCGATGATCAACCCCTGGCACATTTAGGTTTTGATCTTCGGCCATCCTGGTCCTCAGGACCCAACACTTTTTTATTCTTAGATATTTCCTTTTAAAAAAAGGTGTTGATACGTCCTATCCGCATAGATAGAAAGCTTCCCCTCTTCCACACATTACTGGTGGATGCTACAGCCGCTATCACTTTGGCTGCAGGAGGGGAATGGTTAAGTGACACTCTCGACGTCTTGTTTGGTAAACAGGATGTTTACCCAGGCGCCGTAGTCTTGCCTAACCGTTCGGCCGGAGATGCCTTTGTATGGTATAACAGTTTAGCTACTTGTATCGATTTGCCACAGTGTGGTTAGATACAATGCGCTGGCAGCCTCAGCTTGAACTTATAAATTGAACAGCTTGATGTGAAGACTGCATTTCTTCATGGTGACTTGGAAGAATAAATTTATATGGAGAAACCAGAGGGGGTAAAAGTCAAAGGCAAGGAGCATCTTGTGTGCAGGTTGAAGAAAAGTTTGTATGGACTGAAACAGGCACCAAGACAGTGGTATAAGAAATTTTACTCCTGAATGCTTGACCACATCAGATCATTGTGTGTTTATAAAGAAATTTTCTGTTAGTGATTTTCTTATTCTCTTGCTTTATGTTGATGACATGTTGATTGTTGGCCATGATTCTAGCAAGATTGACAGGTTTTAAAAGGAGAGCTTAGCAAGTCCTTTGCAATGAAGAACTTGGGACCGGCTAGACAGATTCTTGGAATGAAAATCTCTCGGGACAGACAAAATGGAAAGCTGTGCTTATCTCAAGAAAAATATGTTGAAAAGGTGCTTGAAAGATTCAACATGAGCAAGGCAAAACCAGTCACTACTCCACTTGCAGGCCAATCTGCACTCAGTACCAATCAGTGTCCTACAAGTGAGAAAGATAAAGAAGAAATGAAGAAAGTGCCTTATGCATCAGCGGTTGGAAGTTTAATGTATGCTATGGTGTGCACAAGGCCAGACATTGCTCATGCAGTTGGAGTGGTCAGTCGGTTTCTCTCTAACCCCGGAAAATAACATTGGGCAGCAGTGCAGTGTAAGCAGGTCACTTTCGGGAAGCATTGAAGTGGATTGGATTCTCAGGTATCTCAGAGCCACTTCAAGGGTATGCTGGTAATGGAAAGGTCATTTGGATGGGTATACAGATGCAGACATGGCTGGTGATATTGATTCCCGAAGTGAACTTACCGTGATTGCTTTAGGAGTTAGCCTTCAGAATGTCGGGATGGATTACCTTTCTTCTTTCTCTGATTGTGCAGGAGCAGTGTACGGGTTTCCAAGAGCCGAAGCCCCTGCCGCTTTCCCTGAGACTGGTGCCTATTCCCATGAGAAGGAGGACAGACAAGAGAAGTGGTTTTTCTACGATCCGCTTGCTTGAACGGCTTGATTGAGTACCTTACTGGAAAACAAACCGCCTGGAACTGAGTACCGAAACTTGCCTACCGTCCCAACACAAGGCAAACCTTTCATTCATCGGGCTAACACTTTGATTCATGAAGGCAAGTCGGGAAGTCGAACAAGGAAAAGATAGCTAGCTTTGGGCTTTCCCCTAAGAGAAAGAAGGGACTTTTAAGTGCAGAAGCCAAAGAAAGCCTCTTTACCTAACTTTGGCTGGTGTATACGAGTGGGAACAGGCTCAGTTCAAAAATCATATATGTCTGTAGATTCACAAAATCTATCTCTCTTGGGAACTTTTTATTAACCTATATTTCTGTCTTGTCTTTCCTCGATACCGACATTCTAAGATGTAGAGGTGACTTCGTCATGCAGAGGATTCAATTGCTTATTAAGGCTGAGACAGGGCCACCCGAGAACGCATCCTCTTCCCGGGGAGTCATCTTCTTCTTGCCCTTGACCTTAACCGCTTGCTCCGACGGATCCGTAGCAATTCAAAGGCTTGTCTACGGTAGTGATCGATTAACCGAGTCGGGGTAGCAGTCTTTGCTCCACAGAAGCTGTCAACAGTGACTAGTGTAGGGTCAGTCTGTGCCGGGTCTTTAAGATAGCGCAGAAGGTATCTCAGAGTTAGGGAAGGGACCTTCGCTCGCTTTCTATTCCTTTCCGGCGCAAGTTATACAGAAGGGTGGCTTATACCAGCTAACGAAAACTTCCCCGCTAAAGAATTGCATCACACCGGTGAAAGACAGACGTGGAACTTCTAATTTCGGTAGTTCTTTTCTAAAAAAGTAATGGCGTACAATAATTGATAAGGGCTAACGAGTTCTCACAGTCAGGCAAGTACTTTCATAGGATAAAATAGAGCCGATATATCCGATCTTCGATCCTTCCCAAAAAAGAGCTATCAAAGTCTCAAGTAAAGGGGCAAGCAAAACGTAAGGGTTTATCCCTACCCTAACAAAACAAGACCGAAATGCAAGACGATAGAGGCAAAAGAGGCCTGGGGTCTACAAAAGGGCATTCCACGGATTTAAATCAGATTGTCCGGTTAATGACGCGATAGGAAAAGTTTCTCACCGCATATGGCTCGCACAAAGTCTTTAAGAAAGAGGGAAAGATCATTCCTAAAAGCAGCCGTTCTCAACTATAATGATACCACCAGATGCGGTCGAACCGGATCTAAGGCCCAAGTAGCCCCCTCAAAGAGGGGTGAGTGCCTTATGAACGCAATCCATTGGTTTTTCTTTCCACTTCAAAAGAGTTTTGTTTTCTCTTCGCGGGAACGTCGTTGGGAGCTAGACCCCTAGTCTCACAGGGAGGAGTTTTTTTCTTTCTCTCAAACACTGTGGTTGAAGCCTGATAATGGAATGGCCCGCCTGGCCACTCTGAATGAATATTACGTCAATAGAATAAGTAGTTTTTTCCCTTAACAGGAAGCTAGGGCATCGATGCGAACGCTTGTGAGTGCATTAAGTAAGTCAGATACTAGCTGATATTGAAACAGGTCAATTGTGCAGGATCGAGCCCTGGCCTTGGAAGCCATCGATTCCAGCCTTCCCAGTCCTTATGGTTTGGTTCTTTGATCGGAGTTTACAAATCCATATGATATGGTTTTAAATTAAAGCTTCCTAGCCTGGGTTTGTGTGAAAAGCATGAGCGAGCTCAGTCTTTCTCTATTCGTGTGACCCTGCGTCATGGCTTTCAGAAAGGCCTGAGTGCATGATGATTCGATTTCCGAAATATATATATTATAAAGGCCTCCTCTTTCTCCCTCCTATTGACATAAGTATGGTTCTATTGAGCGTGATACCCGCCCTCTACAAAGTGGTTTTTGAAAAGGTCTTTAAACGACTCGTAGTAGGACTTGTGATTGGAACGAGCTCTCGCCTGGTCTTGCTTCTTCCGTGTGCTAGGAAGAGAGAGCTTCGAGCAGAAAGATTCCATCAGGGGAAGGAAGCTGAAGCGCAATAAAATAAGACGGATCGAAGATAGACTGCTACTACCATGTCCCTAGCCATTCTTCTTCTTCTTTGTTGCCTGCCTATCCGCTTCTGTCAGCATAGAAGGAAGCTTGGGAGAAAAGTCCAAGTGCAAGCATTAAGTCAAACTGATTTAGGTATAGCAATGTAGGTCTTGTCCCCCTCTCCTACCTAGTGCACTAGAATAGGTAGCATGGGTCAGTAATTAAGTAGTATAGCTAGGTTTGTGAGAGCTGGGTTCCTTTGTCAGTCAGTCTCGGTAGTTCAGTCAGAGCATGGGTAGCTCAATCATTCAGTACAGAGATGAGAACACTAGCGAGAGGGCTTTTTTATTTTATTCAATACTGCAAGAAGATCTGGTTCATAGCCAAGGATTCATTAGTAAAGAAAGGGGCTACTACGCTCAAATGCAAGGAGATCTTTTTGTTCTCGAGTCTAAGATAAGCCTACTACTAGTACTCTATGTATGAATTTTTATCCCCAACGACAAAGGAACCTACGTTCCGGGCATTTTCGGGGAGTAGCCCGCTTCCCATTACTCAATGGGGCAATTCCTCTCCCTGTGGTCGAGCGTCTTTGTTTTCACTTCCTCGCACTTAAGGGAGCCATTGAAAGGTGACTAAAACACCAGAAACGGGGACTACCCGAGCTAATGATAGAGGCAAGAACACTTTCCGGCCAAGTCCCATTAATTGATCATAACGATATCGTGGAAATGCTGCACGGACCCATATATATAGGAAGAGAAACAGAATCACCTTGATACTAAACCAGATCGAGCCCGGGATCTTCTTGGAAATGGGAAGATCTAGGATAGGCGGCCAACCTCCTGGAGAGAGCGATGTGCATGGACCAGGTGAGTAGGGATGCAGCTCCGTGGACCGCTCGTCGGGCCTGATAGGTGGTGGTATCACACCCTTCTCAAAGAAACCGTACGTGACACTCTCGCGTCATACGGCTCCGTCCCGGAATCAGGACCTCCCCTTTCCTTTCCTTTGACCAACGGGTCCTCAAACCAACCTGTCCTCCCCTTTGCCTCGGTAAGCGCTTTTTTTCATTCATTGATTGATTCAAAGGTAGTTTTAGCTTGCTTCCAAGTCCAAGTAAAGGATAGGGGAGGCACAGCCCAGGCTTGTGCGGTTAAGGTTGTTGTACACGATCTCCAGTTGTCCTAGTAAAAACCCCTTCATCCACTCCGCTATGTGGTAGAGTGTTCATCCCCCCCTATTTCTTAGCAGAGGTACTCTAGCTTTCAATTGCGAGAAGGAAGCGGAGTTTACTCCGTTTTGCAGATCGGCAAGAAAGGCATGGAGTTGTTCCAAGGAGAATTCCCCCGTGGAGGTACGGGAATTTTCGAGGGCTCGAGCCCCCCGTCCCATCCAATCTCCCGTTGGATCAAGGCCTGCCATCTGCTTTATAATTTCAACCTTGACCTCGAATAGGTCTTCGGCTTGAATTCGTGCCATCTCGATCATTTCTGAAGAGGGGGAGGCGTCCCTCTGCAAAAGGCGATGCTGGATGGAGTTAACACAATCCCCCCCTATCACTTCATCCGGTTGATACGGATAGGGGACCACTGGGAGGGTCTGATTAGCTGGACCAGCTTCCTCCCCCGGGGAAGCGACTGCATTAGCAGAGAGTCTAGCTTCCGGTTGATTCACCGAGCCCGTTTCCTCACTTTTCGTTTCAGAAGATGATTCCCCAAGGACCCTGAGATCGAACGATTCCCAATAATTTTTTGAAGAGTTGTCTGGGCCCGAAGAAGGAGCCATCATGGTTTCAAAAGCGGCAATGTTCAAGGCCCTCACAATCCAAACCATTGCAAAGCTAAGACCCCCTGAGCCACCTGTCATTTTGATGACATAACAAAACATGGCTCGATTCCAAAAGTGGAATCCAACCTTTGAAAGCAAGGCAAAAAAAATTTCACAGGAACCCAGTATCAGACAAACAAAATAGGACACAGCGAGAAAGAAAAAAACGATCGCAATTCTGACCAAAGAATTAGAAATTCGAAGACTCTTCTTACTCATATTCTCAGCCTCATACATCTGACTCTGGTTTACTACACTCATATCAGTTCTCATGGGTCTTCTCACATTCGTTTCCCTCTTCTTTCGGCCGGGAAACTGGCCGTTTGTTTTTCTTTCCATTATGTTTTTTTTTTTCATTTCATCCTTGTAATTCCGCTTCTTCCTCTAAAAAAGAAGAAAGGCTTGTCGAAAATTGCCGGTTGAGTTGGTCCAACCAAGAAAGAAATGGGAGTCTTTGGGCATTGCTTGGGTCGAGTTAAGCAAAGACTGGCTACCTAGCTTAACGCCCTCACTGCACACTTTCTATATATCTGTCTTCATTATCAGCTGCATGCTATCGGCGCTATATGCACACCGCCAAAGCGAGATTCTCTTTCGAAAGTGAGATCACCATCGGCTTGTTGAAAGAGGGAAGGATCACTCCTAAAAGCAGCCGTGATCTTATATACGATAGCACTCGCCATGGATGATACGATTCCCTTTCTTGCTCGTCTCTTGATTGAAATGGATTTGATTTGATTTTCTCAAAGTAGAAGCACCAATTGGAATTGGTTGAATAAGAGTGGAATCATCCTATGTGGTATATCCTAAAGGGTTTCCGCTCAAACTCCTTATGGTGAACAGGGCTATTGATTGGATTTAGAAAAGAGAGTAGGTCCCCTTTTTTAGGCAAGAAATGGGATTATGACAATGCCACTAGATAGTAAACTAGGGCTTGGGCTTCCCCCAAATCACGTTGCCGTGAATGGGGTACCTCTAGATTATCCAACGACTGCCCCTCTCTTTTCTACTAGACAGCTAGGCTACTTTCTTTCTTCGCTTATTTCTTAAGAGATTTCGAGTTAGTGAGATGGATCACTCCTAAATGCAGCCCCCTTATTATATACGATACTACTTAAGACTTCCGACGAATGAATTTCATTCTTTTATCCGAATTGACCATCTGTTTCCCAATTAGTTTTCAAATTGAGTTATCAGTCGCTTGTAGGCCTCTCTTTTGTGCTGCTGACGGCGCGGGTCGGCGTTTGGCGAATCTATCTGCCTAACAATCTCATAGATAGAAGGAAATAGATCCAATTGAGTCCACACCTTACTGTAGGAAGAGGTCGGTCGGCGTGAAAGACGAAAGGCCTAGATGCCTTATCTTCCTTAGTGATGTTTCTATCTAGGTTGCTTGCTTTGGGGGTGGAAGCTATCACGCTTAAAAAGTTGGAAGCCGGAAGTTCCTTCTTATTTGGTTTGGAAACAGACTTTGCATGATGAAGTTCGAATCATGCTAGCTGCACCCAGATCGAACTTTTTCCTATAACTGCCTCTTCGCCGGTCCCATCGTGTGAATCCCAGCACACATTGTCGATCGGAGACGCCTAAAGTCTTATACCGGACAGACGTATATGGGTACCGTACACAGTGACCATTACAGTCAAAGCGCACAATACCACATCGCTGGTCAAGCCCCACCGCTAAAACCAAGAAACTGGTACCGCTAACACCCCCGGACAGGTACCCGGGTAGAGTACAATGATCGGGCCACAAGATTGGGACTTGAGGATCAAGAGACCAACTTTGAATTAAGTCGTGAAGTTTCCACATTAACCCAAAACGAATCAATGTGGGATCATCACGACGAACGTCCCAATGGCGATTAACCACGTACGGGTGCATCAAAGAAGTCGGATCTCTAAAGCAATTGTTAGAAAATTAGTCCACCCGCCGATTTGCTGCTTTAGGAACCCACCCGATGGAATCATACGAGCCAGGAAGGTTCACATTGCCGGAAACGAGCCTAGATGCCTGCACTAGCTGCTTTCTTGATCTCCTTGACTTTCTTTTATAGTAAAGCTCTGTCACATGGTTCTCGATACTTTTATTTGACTTTTATAGAAAGTAGGAATCCAATTCGCAGCCACCTAATTTGAGCTCTGTTCGGGGTACACGAACTTTCAAAGAGACTCTTGAGCAGGGTAAATCCAAACCCCCTCCCTTCGTCTGGTTCCAGGTCCAAAAAACGCGGAGGCAGTTCCAGTCCTTGTCGCAGCGCAGTAGTTAGAACAAGACCAGAGATAAAAGACGCAGCAGATTCATATACTGACCTTAGTAATATAGATCCATACCTAGGAACAGAACGAGACCCGTTAGTGAGGTCCATATCGGTAATAGAAAGACCTGCCGCCAAAAAAATTCCGATGGAGCAGAAGGCTTAACGCCCTGGTCGCGACTAGCTCAACTGTCGGTGGGACAGCTCCCATTTGAGCAGTGGTGTCCAGCGAAGAACCGATTCCGTCTGGAGTAGTGGGTTTAGGAGGAGAAGAAGATCTTGATTCGGCAAGTCATTTTATTGAATGTGAAAAGCTAGTATCGGATCCAGGAACGGATGGTTTTATCACCCCGGTAGTACGGGGGATGTTTATTCCTTTCTCTGGGCATCATTCCCTTCTGAGGAGGGATGAGCAGATGGATCAACCAACAAATTTTCAGATAGATCATAGGGGAAGGCGGGCAATCTAACCATGTCAGGCGGTGGGCGGTCAAGCCCTTCCCTCATTTCTGTCTCACTCGACATCCCAAGCTTACTTTCGAGATGAGTATCAAATGTGGGCACCTCGACCGAAGTGGGTAGGGAATCACGACTGGTATCGAATCAAAAAGGGATGAGGAGCTTTTTTGGAAGTTTGAGAGATAGTGAGGAAGAATCCTAGGTTGGCTTAGGCTATCCTTCGATTGAATTCAGTGATGGATGGGAAGGAAAGAGATCGTAACACTTCATCGGTGCATTCTTATCTACCATTTGCTGACACGGCTTCTCCGGAATGAAAACTCTACTGCTAATGGATTTAGAAGAAAAGTCGATCGAATAGCTGCCCAATCAAAGTCTCTCTGACTTCTCGAGTTTGAGGAATTATGGGGATCCCTTTCATATATACTATTCTTAGTCGGCCAGCAACCAGCTTATGGCTTTATTCTCGCACCCGCCAATTCCTATTCCCAGCGGATGAGGAAGAGTACTCGCTCGACTAAGATAATGATGAAGCTCGAGCTCATCTCTTGCCAAGCTAGCTCCGATGCTACTGCTCAGCCCAGCTCTGATATTTCAAGAACAGTACTTGATTTAGGAACTTCACTTCTACTTTTTTATTTATTCACTGGCCTTCCTTTTGCTGGTTGGCTGTTTTCTCCGGTGCCAGCTCGGAGGTATCTGTACCGGCTTGCTCGCCTTCCTTCCAAGGACCCTTCTGTCCAATAAAACAGTACTTACTGCTTGCCGTATTGCCTAACGGCGTACTCTATTCCGCCTACAGACAAGTCCTATACTTAGCTTCCTTCATACCAAGACCTGGGTGATGCAAAAATATTCAATCAAACAAAGCGGATCACCTGAAGGGCTACCTTGAATGGTTAATTTTTTTTATCTTAGTTCGATAAGGTGAAGTCCTTATTGAAAAAAAAAATATGTAATAAAAGAGTTGATCAGTGGTCTTCTTTACGCTCTTCGAGGCTCTTCTTGTAAAGAAAGGCATCGATACATACACCCCACAGCCCAAAAGGCCTACGAACGAGGAGGTCGGTAACCGGTCCGGTATGAACGAAGATCCTTGACGAACTGGAAGAGCAAAAGAGGACGACAATGGAATTAGTTGATTGGACAGCGACTCGATTTAGCCTCATAATGGCGCGGTATGCTCTTCTTTCTCTCCTGTCTTATTCCAAGGCTGGAGAGTAGCCGCCTAACTGTCCACTCGCCCTCAACCCTCGACCGCTTCGTAGCGTCTTTCTAGGCTGCGTTCGACTCCTTCAAAGTCAAAAGACAACCGGAGTCTTTGCTCCCTGGATAAGTCTCATTCGATGTCGCAACCGATGCTTAAAACATATGATTATATCTTCTCAGTCTTCGATCGATCATTCTCTGCTTCAAATAGAAGGGGACTTCCTATACCTAACTAAAGGTGATGATCCTTACTTAACGTAAGGAGGGAAGCCCAAAACTTACTTGTGGTCCATCCATCAGAGTAATCGATCTGACCGATGATGATGCTTAGTTAAATCGTAGTCAAGGTCTGTCTTAGTATCAGGTTTCATTCTCTTTTTGCCTGCGGCCTGTCTGACATCGTGATAATAAACTTGTCCGGCTTCATTTTTGATTCCTTCCCCATAGAAAAAAGGCTCTCTCGATACCCTTTCTCCTCATCCTCATGCCTTTTTCCACCTGCCATACTTAATTAAGATAGAAGGACAGGCGAACCTTTCCTCGAGTTAGGATTCAGACCGAGTGCAATTCAGTTTGTCGACCAGCTAAAGTAAGGAAGAATCCGCCACTTAGGGCAGCTAAGCTCACTTCGGCACCGAGCACCATAGCGCATAGCTATTTCATCCAACCCAGTAACTTAATGAAGTGGACTGGACGGACCACACTGAAAAAGAAAATGCAAACAGATATGGCTGCGAAGCCTGTATTGGGAAGGAGGTTCAGTTCAGCAGGAAACAAGAGAGTAGCCATACCTTTCAATAGCATAGGATAGCTGTGGGAGACCAAACAAATGTTTCACGCAATAGCGTGAAAGACGTCCTACTAAGCTAAAGAAGCAGATGAAGCATCGGATCTTGGAGAAGAATAAGATCACAGAGTACAGCAAACCGCTAAACCATGTGCGCGTGATTGCTCGCCTATCATGAGTTTGACTTGCGCTCTAAAGCTGTCTTTTTGAGGAAGACCGGAGAGAACCTTTATGACATTCTTGTGGATAAAGCAGTCGGTTAAGCTTTTTCTTATGTTGTTTAAGACCCCTTATCGGGAAACTCTGGCAAGGTCTATTATTCCTTTTTTCCTCCAGTGGGTGCAGGCTTCACCGAAAGGCTCTCCGCCTCGTGGCATTATTGGGTTCGCTTGCAAACAACACTTCTCCTCTCGCCTCCCTTGGATCATTTTCGAAAGGGTTTGCCCGACTGACTTCATAGTTACACCTTTGTTGACCAGATCCCATGAGTGCTACTAAATGGCACGTCAGAGCTCCCCTCTCGTATCATGATTTGCCGCTTGATTCTGAAGACCAAACTTCCCTGTGATTTGTTGATTCACATCGATAGAACCGGTTGTGTGCCACATACATGGCGCGAATCCCGAGCTTCCTGTTACCGATAGGCATCAATCCAAGTCGCTGAGGGACCTAACTAAGAGTTCCCCTCTGGACCTGAGAGAAGGTTCGCGACCCGATCTTCTGCACAGATTCTCAATCAATATGCATTGAATGAAGGAATTGGTCCATTCTGTGGCCAATATTGGGTAAGCCAAGGGTTGCGTTCACGGATCAAGTCATTTCATATATGATGTTCCCGATCCCGATGACCCGCATACGATGTCAATGAGCGCTAGGAGAAGTAAGGGGACAATAGCACCGCTCGCCTCGCTAGCGCCCAACCTATACAAGGGCTTACCTTTTTCAGCTGCATCGTACCATACTATGGGAGGGGTCCGTACCTCCTTTAGATAGATAGAGCCCCCGTGCTCCTAATGTAGAGCTAGAACTACTGCTACCGTGGAATCCGCGATCACACATGAGTACCTCGCCTTCCAAAAAAAGCGGCTGCTAATTAGCACTAATGCTAATGGGGACCATCGATCAAGAAGGACTTCGGAGACTTCAATCGAATTGAGAAAAAAATAGAAAGAAAAAAAAAATATAGGTACAACTAGAAGAGTTGTACCTCTAACCTTACTACGGCTACTCAACCAGCTGATAAAAGGTCGAATCCAGCAGGGCTGCAGGCACGAAATGCCGATAAATTCCGTTAAAGGATAATCTAATCAAAGCAGGCAAACAAGAAGATCTGACTGAATTGATGATGGACCGGATCTCGAAAGGCAAGAGGCTTTCATAAAGACGTATGAGAAAGGGAGGGTCGAGAGAGGCTTTTTGCACGATCCACCCATAAATAAATGCTGCATAAGAGAGTGGGAGGCCGGCCCCCGCCCATCTGGAGGTGCAACACCCACATATGCAAAGGAGAAGTCAATGGAGAACTACCAAATCCAATGACTTTGATTTGTTCGTACCATTCTGTCATCGATCACTGCTGGATCGGTTGGTGAGTTACCCAAAAAAAAGCATCGAGAAAGGTCAAGCATATATGTTTTATGAAATGATCAGCGGTTTCATTTGCTATGCCCTGCATCGTGTTCGTGTGTGTTTATTGAGCTTTCTTCACTTCAGCGCCATGCGCTTTGCTTCGCTTTATAAGAAGAGAGAGACCTTTGAGAGTGAAAAGTAAGGGCAAGCGATA